AGGAGCCTTATAAAAATCGTATCGATTCTTATCAAAGAAAGACAGGATTAACCGAGGCTGTTCAAACAGGCATAGGGCAATTAAACGGTATTTCCGTAGCAATAGGGGTTATGGATTTTCAGTTTATGGGGGGTAGTATGGGATCCGTAGTCGGGGAGAAAATTACCCGTTTGATTGAATATGCTACTAAAGAATTTCTACCTCTTATTATAGTGTGTGCTTCCGGAGGGGCACGTATGCAAGAAGGAAGTTTGAGCTTGATGCAAATGGCTAAAATATCTTCTGCTTTATATGATTATCAATCAAATAAAAAGTTATTCTATGTACCAATCCTTACATCTCCTACTACTGGTGGGGTGACAGCCAGTTTTGGTATGTTGGGGGATATCATTATTGCCGAACCCAATGCCTACATTGCCTTTGCGGGTAAAAGAGTAATTGAACAAACATTGAATAAAACAGTACCCGAAGGTTCACAAGCGTCTGAGTATTTATTCCAGAAGGGTTTATTCGATCTAATCGTACCACGTAATCCTTTAAAAGGCGTTCTGAGTGAGTTATTTCAACTCCACACTTTCTTTCCTTTGAATCAAAATTAGAACATTAAGTCCATTATTTTGAGCAAACAAGTAATTCGTTTATCGGAATACAAGTGAAATTGAGACGAATGGGTTTTCTTTGTTGACATAAGATCTAATTGTATAACGAATCAAAAGTCACATAAAATCGGAAATCTGACCCTTTTTCTATATTCCTGATTATTGATCAAGAAGTCTCTATTAACAAGATAAAAGATGAAATTCTTTTTTTCGTGAAATTAGGCAAATAAAAAAATCTTCTTCTCGTCATATATAATTAAATTAAAATCTAGAAAATATAGTATAGAATTTTTTATCTTTCTATAGCGTACGATAATCCTATTTTGACTAAGAATCCCTGCTGGATGGGATTCTAACAAACCCTTGAATCAATATAAATAGAATCTAATTCATTAAAAAAAACTTTTTGCTTAGTGAATGAAATTCGAAGACAAGAGCAAAAAATGAAGAAAATAATATCTCATCCATATCCTCTCAAATTTTTAGATGAAAAACTACATTATATACTCACTTAGACTTAGATAGTAGATACTTATATTATTTTTTATTAATGATTAATAGATATTAATAAAAATTTTAAGTAGTAATAATTCCAATTTAGAATTATCAAATTATAATCAAATCAAATTATTATAATATAAATACTANNATATATTATTATTTTTTTATTATATTATATATATAAGTAAGATATAAGTATAATAAATAATAAAGAAATTAAATATATATAAGATATAAGTAAGATCTTTATATATATTATATAATAAGATAAGATATCTTTATATTATAAATAATATTATAATTATAAATAAGAAATATAAAATCTAAATAATAATAACAGGTACAAATAGTAAATCGAGGTACCCATTCTATGACAACTCTTAATTTTCCCTCTGTTTTGGTCCCTTTAGTAGGCCTAGTATTTCCGGCAATCGCAATGGCTTCTTTATTTCTTCATGTTCAAAAAAACAAGATTGTTTAGAGCCGAGGGCGCAAAATATTATCTTTTTTTTTTTCAAAACTGACGCTTGTATCATAACACAGATATCCATTTAGCTAAATATGGTATAGTATAAGAGGCTTCCGTCGAAATCTCCCCAAAATGCTATTAGCTAGTTTCAAATAGACCCGAATCGGCGAATAGCTGAACTGTAAAGTTGGTCTATCTATATACATGTGGCTATCTTTAGTGAGTCATACGAAGGGTGTGTTATTAGTTTAGATCTAACCAATTTAATGAATTACTCCTAAAGGTTCACATCAAACTAGTGCTAGTTGATGCGAGTTACTTCGGAAATAAACGGCAAATTCATTTGGGGTATTATCTCAATTCCAAAAAAAGCAACCGGATCAAGTATGAGTTGTCGATCAGAACATATATGGATAGAACCTATAACGGGGGCTCGAAAAACAAGTAATTTCTGCTGGGCTGTTATCCTTTTTTTAGGTTCATTAGGATTCTTGTTGGTTGGAACCTCGAGTTATCTTGGTAGAAATTTGATATCTTTATTTCCGTCTCAGCAAATAGTTTTTTTTCCACAAGGGATTGTGATGTCTTTCTATGGGATCGCGGGTCTTTTTATTAGCTCCTATTTGTGGTGCACAATTTCGTGGAATGTAGGTAGTGGTTATGATCGATTTGATAGAAAAGACGGAATAGTGTGTATCTTTCGTTGGGGATTCCCTGGAAAAAATCGTCGGGTCTTCCTCCGATTTCTTATAAAAGATATTCAGTCCGTCAGAATAGAAGTTAAAGAGGGTATTTATGCTCGTCGTGTCCTTTATATGGATATCAGAGGCCAGGGAGCCATTCCATTGACTCGTACTGATGAGAATTTTACTCCACGGGAAATGGAACAAAAAGCTGCTGAATTGGCTTATTTCTTGCGTGTACCTATTGAAGTATTTTAAGAAATCAGCTGAGAAATTAATGCTTTCTCGCGGGAGGGCAAAAAAGCAAGAATCCTCTTTTTCTATAACATAACTTAATTGAGGTTTCTTCAGAACATTCATTCGAGTCAAAGCAGACATATATGGAACAAGTATAAAAAAACCTTTTTGGGGGATCTTTTATATGTATCGAAATATACACATACACAACTCAATTATATATTAAAAAAGAAAAAAAGAAAATCTCATAATCAACCATTTCGAAATAAGGAAATTCCCCCTTTTTAGTTGTTGGAATTGAAACTTTAGATTCAGATAGATCATATCTTGTAATTTTTTTGAAGCTTCTTTTTAGACTTTTTGTGCTCCTTAACGACGAAAAATTTGGATCTCTTATAATGTAGCCAATTTATTTATGTCGTTTTTTGTCACTCATTTTTCACAATATTTTTCAGAAAATTACCTCAATTATTCTATCGATGACTACTCATAGTCAGTTAAATTTTTTCGAAATATTAGAGGTTTTTTTATATATAATGATAGAAAAGGAGAATGATAGAAAAGGAGAATGATAGAAAAGGAGTTCTTTTGTCTCAAAATCTGAATACTATTCATATTCATTATTTAAAGTGGTTTTTCCGGGCGTTCATCGAAAAGAGATATATGCTTCGAATTTGACTGATTGAGATATAGGGAAACAATTTTTATTATATTATTTATTCATATATATTCATTCGAATTTTTCATCTTTTTCCGTATTTTTTTCTAGATTCAAGGCCTAACCACGAAATCACAAATAAAAAAGAGTGAATAGATTCATAGGTTTGATAACTTGTAATAGAACTGATGCGTGAGAGAAATATTAGATTACATAGAGTCGACGAATGAGATGGGTTCATTAACAATTCACAGATGAAAAAATGGCAAAAAAGAAAGCATTCACTCCTCTTTTATATCTTGCATCTATAGTATTTTTGCCCTGGTGGATTTCTCTCTCCTTTCAAAAAAGTCTGGAATCATGGGTTACTAATTGGTGGAACACTAGGCAATCCGAAACTTTTTTGAATGATCTTGAAGAAAAGAGTATTCTAGAAAAATTCATAGAATTAGAGGAACTCCTCTTCTTAGAGGAAATGATCAAGGAATACTCGGAGACACATCTACAAAACCTTCGTATAGGAATTCACAAAGAAACAATCCAATTAATCAAGATACACAACGAGGGTCGTATTCATACGATTTTGCACTTCTCGACAAATATAATATGTTTCATTATTCTAAGTGGTTATTCTATTTTGGGTAATAAAGAACTCGTTATTCTTAATTCTTGGGCTCAAGAATTCCTATATAACTTAAGTGACACAATAAAAGCTTTTTCTCTTCTTTTATTAACTGATTTATGTATCGGATTTCATTCGCCCCATGGTTGGGAACTGATGATTGGCTTTGTCTACAAGGATTTTGGATTTGTTCATAATGATCAAATTATATCTGGCCTTGTTTCCACTTTTCCAGTCATTCTAGATACAATTTTAAAATATTGGATTTTCCGTTATTTAAATCGCGTATCTCCGTCACTTGTAGTGATTTATCATTCAATGAATGACTGAAAAATTATCTACCTAATCCAATTATAATGTTTCTTACTTTGCAGTTGTACATAAGCAAAGCATTGAAAATCGCTTTCTATTTCTACCCATCCCGGAGATTCATCCTATATTCCTATATATATTAATCGAGTCAAAACAAATTATTCCAGTAAATAACAGAATCGTGGATAGGAAACTCCATTAGTGACCTACCCAAATTTATTGTATAAATATATTTTCGGGATCAATGGTTGGACCATGCAAACTAGAAATACTTTTTCTTGGATAAAGGAACAAATTACTCGATCTATTTCCATATCGCTCATGATATATATCATCACTCGTACATCCATTTCAAATGCATATCCCATTTTTGCACAGCAGGGTTATGAAAATCCACGAGAAGCGACTGGACGTATTGTATGCGCCAATTGCCATTTAGCTAATAAACCGGTGGATATTGAGGTTCCGCAAGCGGTACTTCCCGATACTGTATTTGAAGCAGTTGTTCGAATTCCTTATGATATGCAAGTGAAACAAGTTCTTGCTAATGGTAAAAAAGGAGCCCTGAATGTGGGGGCTGTTCTTATTTTACCAGAGGGTTTTGAATTAGCCCCTCCCGATCGTATTTCCCCCGAGATAAAAGAAAAGATGGGCAATCTGTCTTTTCAGAGCTATCGCCCCAATCAAAAAAATATTCTTGTCATAGGCCCTGTTCCTGGTCAGAAATATAGTGAAATCACCTTTCCTATTCTTTCCCCCGACCCCGCTACTAAGAAAGACACTCACTTCTTAAAATATCCTATATACGTAGGCGGAAACAGGGGAAGGGGCCAAATTTATCCTGACGGGAGCAAGAGTAACAATACAGTTTATAATGCTACAGCATCAGGTATAGTAAGCAAAATCCTACGAAAAGAAA